TCCTAATGATTCATTGGGTAGGATGGCGGAACAAACCAGAAAGAAATTCATTGATTCTGAAGAGTCAACATTCGCCTGCGCAAATTTTTATTTGATTAGATTTCTAAATTTTAGTCGATCCGAAAAAGGCAAAACAAAATAAAGATTCGTTATAACCTTATAACAAAACGACTTTATCTATATCTATAACATTATCCCTAAATAAAAATTTTCTATAAAGGGAATACGTAGTTAGTTATATATCAAAACAAGATATACAAATTTCTAATAGATTAGATAAATAGATAAAATTTCAAAGCACCCTAGGATTTAGTATAGTGTTTCGGTATATTATACATTTTATACATGTACTTTTTTTTTTATTTTTTAGTCGTTTCATTCGCGAGGAGCTGGATGAGAAGAAACTCTCATGTCCGGTTCTGTAGTAGAGATGGAATTGGGAAAGAGCCATCAACTATAACCCAAAAAGAACCAGATTCCGTAAACACCATAGAGGAAGAATGAAAGGAATATCTTATCGAGGTAATCGTATTTGCTTCGGTAGATATGCTCTTCAAGCGCTTGAACCCGCTTGGATCACATCTAGACAAATAGAAGCTGGTCGACGAGCAATGACACGAAATGTGCGCCGTGGCGGAAAAATATGGGTACGTATATTTCCAGACAAACCTGTTACAGTAAGACCTACAGAAACACGTATGGGTTCGGGGAAAGGATCTCCCGAATACTGGGTGGCTGTTGTTAAACCAGGTAGAATACTTTATGAAATGAACGGGGTAGCAGAAAATATAGCGAGAAAAGCTATTTCAATAGCAGCATCAAAAATGCCTATACGAAGTATATTTATTATTTCGGGATAGTAAAGTAAAACAAAAATAAAAATTTGGATAAAAAAATTTCGGATTTCTTTTTTTGAACAAACAACATTTCTTTTTTTTTTTATTCGCCCTTTCTTCAAAAAAAAAACAGATAAAAAATGATTCAACCTCAAAGCCATTTGAATGTAGCGGATAACAGCGGAGCCCGAAAATTGATGTGTATTCGAATCATAGGAGCAAGTAATCGACGATATGCTCATATTGGTGACGTTATTGTTGCTGTAATCAAGGAAGCTGTACCCAATACACCTTTAGAAAGATCCGAAGTGATCAGGGCCGTAATTGTACGTACTTGTAAAGAACTCAAACGTGACAATGGTATGATAATACAATATGATGACAATGCTGCAGTTCTTATTGATCAAGAAGGAAATCCCAAGGGAACTCGAATTTTTGGCGCGATCGCCCGGGAATTAAGACAATTAAATTTCACTAAAATAGTTTCATTAGCACCTGAAGTATTATAAGATGAGACCCTTAATCCCTTAAAAATAATTATTATTTGAACGAAATCGATTCAAGTAATAAGTAATTAGTAGATTGTTTGTGTCTTACGTATATGCCTTTCATAATTCATAAATATTTCAAAATTCAGAAAAAAAAAAGAAAGAACATGCTGATTATATCAAAATTCAGGTACAACAATAACCTTAGTTTATCATGAGTAAAGACACTATTGCTGACATAATAACCTCTATACGAAATGGTGACATGAAAAAAAAAAGAACAGTTCGAGTACCATCTACTAACATTACTGAAAACATTGTTAAAATCCTTTTACGAGAAGGTTTTATTGAAAACATGAGAAAACATCAGGAAAGCAATAAATATTTTTTTGTTTTAACCCTACGACATAGAAGGAATAGGAAAGGTCCATATAGAACTGCTTTAAATTTAAAACGAATCAGTCGACCCGGTCTACGAATCTATTCGAACTATCAACGAATTCCTAGAATTTTGGGCGGAATGGGAATTGTAATTCTTTCTACTTCTCGGGGTATAATGACAGACCGAGAGGCTCGACTAGAACGAATCGGTGGAGAAATTTTGTGTTATATATGGTAATCCTTCTGATATCCGAATTATATGGGAAAGCAGAACTTTCGTATTGGTGAAAAAAGATAAAAGACATATTTCTTTTCTAATATCACCCCAGCCGTATTAGTTGATACTTCAAGGGATTTTACCCGAAATGAAAGAACTTAGGTGGATTCACGAAGGTTTAATTACTGAATTACTTGCCAATGGTGTATACTGGATTCGTTTGAATAGTCAAAATATGATTCTAAGTTATGTTTCCGGAAGGATTCGACATAGTTTTTTTTACCAATATTACCAGGAGATATAATAAAAATTGAAAGAAGTCGTTATGATTCAACCGGAAAACGTATAATTTATAGATTCTGAAACAAAAATTCGAATGATTTTTTTTTTTTTCAACATTTCAGGGAGATAAATTCAAAGTTTCAAGAAACTTAGTTTCTTCCATTCATAGTTAATTTAAGGAATGACAAATATGAAAATAAGAGCCTCTGTTCGTAAAATTTGTGAAAAATGTCGATTGATCCGGAGGCGGAGACGAATTATAGTAATTTGTTCCAATCCGAGACATAAACAAAGAC